TATCCAACTCCATATTTGGAATGAAATGTATGAACTACGTTTGAACGGAGGAATAAAGAGAATTTTCTACTTAAATTGGAAGTTGCAACAGATCAAAATGGAAAGGAATTGATAAAACAGTCCTAGAAACAGAATTCTGTCACTTAGACTTATTAAAGTTAAAGTCATAAGGTTTTGTATATAATAGCAAAACAAAAAGGATTTCAATTATACCATTATTATGATATTACATATTCGAATTTGAGAAAAATAAAAGGATTCGGTATTTGGGAGATAAATACAAAGACAGAAAAATAAGAAACAACATAGGATCCATTTTTTTAGCACTTAACCGTCTTTATGTTAGAGATTTCGTTATTCAAAAAAAAAACGATTCGCAGAGAAGAGAAATATTTCTACTTTACTTTACTGATTTTTGAATAGAATATGATTTGAAGTGTATAAGAAGGGTTGCACTTATTAAACACGTATGCGGATAGCTATAATATCCGACTTCTCTTTTATTGCTGGTTCTATTCGGGACAGTCCGGGTCGTGTTCTATCAAAAGAGAATTTCTATTTAATGCAAAATTGAAGTGAAGTAGGATAATTTTCTGATAATTACCTATAGACAATATATCTAAATAATAGATATCTGTGTAACAATTTATGTTCTGGGGTTTACATATACTGATATGTTTTGTTATAATTGAAATTGAGAAGGATTTTTTGATTGAAAAAATCAATACTGATTAGTTCTGTCTCAATTTGTATTTTCTTATGTCATTAGGAAAACACAATTTGCGATTCAAATCCCAGAATCGTCATTAATTCGAACTAAGCAGTCAATAGTTAATGGTTCAAGTTTGTCGGCTGAAAATCCACATTTGATTTCTCAATAGAAAAGCCAGAGAATGTTTTTAGCATTGTGGATTTTCCAATACTATACAATCAATCGAAGGGATGGATAAAATCCAAAAAGGGTGTTTCTTTTAGGAAAAGGATTAAGGAAAACAGGAGTCAAAATCCAAGTACAATAAAACTTCAGCAATCTGGGAAAATTTTCATCTATTTTGTATTATTTTGGCGGCATGGCCGAGTGGTAAGGCGGGGGACTGCAAATCCTTTTTCCCCAGTTCAAATCCGGGTGTCGCCTGATCAACAAAAAAACTCGAAATCTCTTCTTCTCTTCGGTTCCGCTTATAGAACTCGCAGAATTCTTCCCCGTTAGAAGCAGAGGAAACAGACTGTTAATGCTTTGTTGATTCTAAGCATGTGGTCTGAGGGTTTTCTAAACAAAAAGAGTGTGAATCCTCGTTCGCATCTAGGATTCAAGGAAATATTCGAATCTACTGGTAGAGGGTCTATCAAGACTTCACGGTTCCCTTCTATTACTTCTATTACTAAGGGAGTGTCTAATGATTGGATCTTGAATCAGATTGTGGAGCCTGAATAGGAAATCTGATTCAATTAAGAGTTTTGGAAGGAAGTGCAATATACGACGGACTCGCGAGAATCTCCGAATGCTCAGGTATCCAACCAATATTAGATTGGATTGATAATTGACTTTTATAGAAAAAGGGGCAAACAGAAAGAATTTCTTTGCGGCAACCCCTAGACAAGCCCCCTCTTTCAGAGCGATAATGGGGAAGGAGGGTACCGGATCAAATGGGGAAATAGAGGTCTGTAATAGATAGAGATTTCTGGTTTTTCGTGATTTCTCCCTTGTCTGTTTTTACTTACTAAGGTCAACAAAGAATAGGCCTTATTATTCTTATTCCTACATGTTCCCATTCCCTTCGGATCTTACTACGTATTTTGCTTGTGTTTAATCTTTCCCGATTCGAAATCATAATCGATTTATTGGATTGGTTTCTCGATAGTGTTCGGTCAGAATCCCTTTTTGACTCTGCGCCATGGATTCCACTATTATTAGGGAGGAATAATGGAAAAATTCCTTCGTATTTATAGAGATAGGGGACATAATTCACATGGATATAGTAAGTCTCGCTTGGGCTGCTTTAATGGTAGTCTTTACATTTTCCCTTTCACTCGTAGTGTGGGGAAGAAGTGGGCTCTAGAAGTACTACTAATTGAGTTGAGGAATCAAACCGTATCAATTGTTTTATAGATCGTTCTGCAACGCGTTTTGAACTATTTAAAATCAAAATCTCTGAATTTCGAATCCCATTGGACTCCAATGGAGTTATCTATGATATGAATCATACTCTTTCTCTCAAAGAGATATTTCAGTGATTCCCGTGTTTGTATTTCGAAAAGAAAGGGATTCCGATGATTGGAAATTTCTTCTAACCTAAAATTCTTCCGAAATTTTCTATTTCAATCAATGGAATGAGCTCTTACTATCTTTATAGATAGATACTGAGAAAGACTAGACTTTTTTTTATTTCTTTCCCTCTTTATTCTTCAAAGAAGAAGACGTTTTGTTAAGTGTATACGGACTTTCTATGAGAAATGATATAGAGATAGTGGTTGTCTAATGAGAGACTATGCAATAATA